GTCAATTTAGTACCAAAGGTGTATTTCGAGTATACCGAATCAGTATAGCTATCCTTCCTCTAGCACAGCAACGCAGTCTCGGTCGGTACCGACTTCATAATTCTTTTCTTCTTTTTTTTTGTTCCTTGTCTATGAATAACTTTATGTATGTTATTTAATGGATCAATAGAAAATTACTCAAATTCCTTATGGTTTCCATTATTGGTTTTAGTTTTATAAGTAATAGAAAGTCAAAATCTTGGAAAAGTGTGAATCAATGGTTTCTAATAATTCATGAAAGGTATTATAATTAATATTCACACAATTCAATTATATACGAAATTTATAAACATAAAACCCTTTTGCTTAAAAGTTTTTTGTTCGAATCCTTTCATTTCAAGTAATAGCTTGGTACAATAATAATACCAAATGCAATAGTAGATTGTATTTATGAAATTTCATAAAATAAACAGAACCTAGTTGGAGCAATCAATATTGTCATGTAACTGTTGTTGTATTAGATCCAAAATAAAGGTTCTTTCTTGACCGAACTCTAAGAGAAGTACGGAATTCCATGATATGGAAAGACAGAATATAGAATCTAAAAGGATAGTGGAAGTTGCTCGTCTTTGAATCGAGTTGAGTTGTAGCTAAAAAAAAGAAGAAAAAATAAAGCTTTTTTTTTCGATGGATCGTGGGACACTTTTTTCTTTTCATTCGAGATATTATGGGCAATTAAGCAACCTATTTATTATATTACTGTACTGAGTCCAATGAGTTAAAAAAAAAAATAGAATGGGTTTTGAAATCCGATTCTTTTATTCCTAAATTACTTATACTTAATTCATTTATTAATACTTTGATTTTGTATTATAGATATAGAATTTTACATTAATTTATATTCATTTTTTTTTTATAATACTTATTAATATAATTAATTAATATAATATAGAATTAGAATTCTATTGTTTAATACTTAACTTAATTTAATACTTAAAAATTTTAAAATACTTAAATATAAATACTTTTTTATACCTTATACTTAACTTAAATAAAATCTAATTTCATTTGTAAATTTTGTGAATGAAGTTACAAGATACAGTTCTTATTACTATTTCTTTACTCAACCCACAAATTGCACAATAAATCTATTGATTCCGAATCATAGGATCGGTCAATGTCACAGTTTATGAATCCATTTTTTCTACCTATACCTATGTCACTCTATCTTTTTTAGTGTTTTTATAATGACTTGACTGATAAATCAATAATTTTCAATTGGAACTAAACTAATTCTGTCAATTGTTTTTTTTACCGTCATATTTACAAAAAGTGAAAACTTAGGTAAGTGTTTTATCAACATATGTAGCAAAAGAACATATCTAATTTAGCTCTTTCATGCCTACTATAACTAGTTATTTTGGTTTTCTACTGGCTGCTTTAACTATAACCCCAGCTCTATTTATTGGTTTGAATAAAATACGACTTATTTGAAATGAATTGAATGAACAATTCATAAAAATAAAGGTTTTTCCGAGATTCAGGGTACTCTACGGTTCTTTCCCACATCAATTGTAAATTGATGGTCATTGAGATTCACGAATAATTCATATTAATATTTAGTGATAGATCTTACTTTTTTATCCCCTCAAACAAAACGAAATGATTGAAGTTTTTCTATTTGGAATCGTCTTAGGCCTAATTCCTATCACTTTGGCAGGATTATTCGTAACCGCATATTTACAATACAGACGTGGTGATCAGTTGGATCTTTGATTGAGTGACATTTCTTTTTTTTTATTGACCTCCTCCAGGGAAGGAGGTCAAATTCAATTCAAGTTGGATTTCCAGTTTATTTTGTTATGTAAAGTTATTTTATTGTGATTCGACATCAAATAAACCAAATCACGCTCTGTAGGATTTGAACCTACGACATCGGGTTTTGGAGACCCGCGTTCTACCGAACTGAACTAAGAGCGCTTTTTTTCTTATGACAGAGATACAACTGTACAGAAAACAAATTTTCTACTTCAATGCATCTTTCATAGATACATATAGTATGCAATAACCGAAGATTATGTCCAATTTGAATCGATCTCAATTAATCCCTCGTTACTGCCCATAGGAGAAGTAATAGGTAGGGATGACAGGATTTGAACCCGTGACATTTTGTACCCAAAACAAACGCGCTACCAAGCTGCGCTACATCCCTTTTAAAAATTGTTGTACAGTCTCATTGTACAACATCCCTGTCTTGTTTTCCACATCGTGATTTTATCTTCTACCTAGATACAATTTTCTTGTCATTTCTTCTTTTTGGTTTCATATAATAAAGGAATTCTATACATCTGAAACTTAATCTATAAAAAAATTTCTATTTTTTGGTAATGCTCAGGAAGAAGAAAACCTTATGTATTGCTTCATTGTACATATCTATGTTAGGAATTCTGTGTAAAATGTACAGTACAATAAATACAAATGATCTTGAACTAAAACATCTGACCATATAGGTATTCCAATAAAAAGGAGGATTTAAAATGCGAGATATAAAAACATATCTCTCCGTGGCACCTGTGCTAAGTACTCTATGGTTTGGATCTTTAGCGGGCCTATTAATAGAAATTAATCGTTTATTCCCAGATGCCTTGTCATTCCCTTTTTTTTAATTCATATTATTGATATGTGAAGAAATGAATTGATATGTGAAGAAATTTGGAATCCAGGCTAGGGCAAGCTCCACGGAGTCCTAGCATAGAAAGAAAATACTTAAATAAAATATTGTGATTTAGAATGGGAATTATTTGAAGTTAGAAAAAAATTGTATTACTTAATTTTTACTCTATTAATATTAATTATGAATTAATAAAGAATTCATATTTTGTAAATAATTTTGTAAATAATTCATATTTTGTATATGAATTAATTACAACGAAATCTTTATAAATTCCATTTCTAGTTAGTAACTTCTATTTTTTTTTTTGTTCTTTTCTTCTTCTTCGGCTCGGATTGAAAATAGAAGAATGAAATCGATCCAAAATCCAAAGGGGGTTTATGGCCAAAGGTAAAGATATTAGAGTCATAGTTATTTTAGAATGCACCAGTTGTGTCCGAAATGATGTCAATAAAGAATCGTCGGGCATTTCTAGATATATTACTCAAAAAAATCGACACAATACATCTGGTCGATTAGAATTGAGAAAATTTTGTCGCTATTGTCACAAGCATACGATTCATACGGAAATAAAGAAATAGATTGAACGGAAGGGAAGGCATATGCGATCTCTCCAAGCAAGAGGAAGAACTTAACATATGATGTATAATATATACAAAACAAATCAAAGCCTAGTTCGGTCAGGTCTGAAGTGAATAAAGAAATCGAATTTTAGAGATAAGGAATAAACCATGGATAAATCCAAGCAATCTTTTCGTAAATACAAGCGATCTTTTCGTAGGCGTTTGCCCCCAATCGGATCGGGGGATCGGATCGATTATAGAAACATGAGTTTAATTAGTCGATTTATTAGTGAACAAGGAAAAATATTATCTAGACGGGTAAATAGATTGACCTTGAAACAACAACGATTAATAACTATTGCTATAAAACAAGCTCGTATTTTATCTTTGTTACCCTTTCTTAATAATGAGAAACAATTTGAGAGAGCCGAGTCGATCCCCAGAACCACTGGTTCTAGAACCAGAAATAAATAGATATACTCTTCTAGTGACTCAAAACTCCAATTAGAACTGAAGTTCAGATTGATGTTTTGTTCGAAAAAGCCTAGAATCTGGAGCGGATTCTTGTGTTATAAGAAACAAAAAATGGAAGAAATCTTTTTTTTATTGAAATATCTTCGTTTATTCCTATTACTTTTCTGAATTTTTTTATTCTATCTTCCCGGAGAATGAACTCCGGGGAATTCTGTTTCAACCATTCCTGTATATTACTTTAATAGTCTACTTTATTTGATGATCTTATTGGAAATCATGTAAAGACAATTTTTATTTGATATAGCTATTTGCGCAGGTATTTTACGATTAAGAAGCAATTGTTTCTTGTACAGGTTGTGTATAAATTTACTATAACTATACAATACCTTATTCTCACGAGTTACTGCATTTATCCGAGTGATCCACAAACGACGAAAATCCCTCTTTTGCCTGCCTCTATCTCGATGAGAGTAAACTAAAGCTCTCATTTTCTGTTGAGTAGTCGTTCGAGTAAGTCTTGAATGAGCCCCTTTAAAGGTTGATGCAAATAAACGAATTTTTGTTCGACGTCTCCGAGCTATATATCCCCGTCTAACTCTGGTCATTGAATCAAATTAAACCTTAATGAATAACTAATTGATTTCTATTCTTTCAGTCATCCTTTTCCCCTCCCACGTTCGATTAATAACAAAACGGATTCTTCCGATATATAAAATAGAAATTCCAATGGCTTTTGCTACTATAACCTTCCTGACCACGATTTTTTATTGCTTCCAGGCATTTTTATACTTGTAAATAAGAAATTCTAACGATACTAAAAAAAATAGTGGGTTCCATCGTTTCTATGGTTACTTCTTAAACGGTGAGGTCCTCTCTATACACCGGAGCCTCTTCTTTCATTTAATCAAATGTTTTTGTTAACTTGTATAGTTCACACTCTTCGGCTCTACCCATATAGAGTAATAACTCTTTTCACAATAAGAGTTATCCATACAGTGACGGCATTTAATTAGGAAAGTTGGCTAGATAGCTGACCCTCTTAGTCCGTTCTTTCAACAATGGGAGCATCACTTTTTTGCTTCTTATAATATAATTCCCTCCGCTTAATGGATAACTATTTGTTACCAATGGGGAATTGCTTCTCATCTCAAATCTAGGTGATTGGATTTGCACCAATGGAAACCATAAATTCCATACACAATATTAAGTCTATAATGGACCTTCCCCATTTATCCTATTCGTTGGTACTGGTCATTGATACTGTAAAAAAGGTCTCATTTGTTCGAACTCATGATCTGAACGAGTCGCACATACACCCTAGTACATGTTCCTCGACGCTGAGGACATCCTCGAAGAGCGGGAGATTTCGTGACATTTCTTATTGGCTGTCTTGTGTTTCTAATAAGTTGTTTAATTGTTGGCATGTCGTATATATCTATATATTATAGAATAGAATGGGCTGGTTTAGATCGATCTTAACCCGATGATTGATGATTATGAATTTTTTCTAGTCAAGATCAAATTACAGAAAATTCTAATTATGCTTTGAAACGTATTTACACTAAATCCCCTGTATTTTCATTTTCGACTGCTACAAGATCAACAATGCCGTGAGCTTGGGCTTCTGTTGCTGACATAAAAACATCTCTTTCCATGTCTTCGGATACAACCCATAATGGGTTGCCTGTTCTTTGTACATAAACCTTTGTGAGGGTTTCGCGAAGTTTCAGTAGTTCTTCCGCTTCCAGGATAAATTCCCCTGCTTGTGCCTCATAAAAAGAACTAGCAGGTTGGTGAATCATAACCCTGATGATTGATATTGATATAACATCATGAACGGTTCTTCTATCTTGCATGATTGCGCTAAATTAAAGGATAAAAAAAAAATAACAAGAAAAAAAGCAAATAGAATTGAACAACCGTACAGGCATCTTTTTTGCATTGCATACGGCTCTGAAATGGAATTTACGTTATTCTTTATTCGTCTTTCTTATTCTATCGAAGAATAGAAATGAAATAGAATCGCTCCGATCTAGCTCGTTTGAATGATCCATTTACCACCCTTCTTTTCGTAGGAGTAAAAAAAATACTATGATGGTTCTGTTGCTTTATATATTTATTTCATTTTTGATTTAGCAATCCCAAAGTTCCTTTCTCTTTCTGATAGATCAAATAAGGAAAAACAGATTTTTTTTATTTCGTACTCTTTCATAACATAAATATCAGAAAGAGACTTCTGCTGTGGAAGAAAATGGTTTGTGACGCTGAAATGTACCCCCGAGATATAAGATCAAATCGGAAATAACCTTTGTTTCATACTACTATCTCGATACAAAATCTCATGTTATAAAAAACAAAAAAAAAATGGTTTGTTGATATCGAACTTAAAGTGCCATGCTATTATTACTTATTATTCATTGGTGAAGGCATAGTCTTTCTTTTTTTTTTTTCAAATCGAAATTCATTGGCGCCAAGCGTGAGGGAATGCTAGACGTTTGGTAATTTCTCCTCCGACCAGAATGAAAGATCCCATTGAAGCGGCTAATCCCATGCATATTGTATGCACATCGGGTGGCACAAATTGCATAGTATCATAAATAGCTATTCCTGGGATTACCCATCCGCCGGGAGAGTTTATAAACAAATAAAGATCCCTAGTATCATCTTCTATACTGAGATATACCATGAGACCAACAAGTTGATTCGAGATCTCGCTATCAACTTCTTGACCTAAAAAAAGTAATCTTTCGCGATAAAGTCGGTTGATTAGGACAAAATTGTATCCCTTAGAAACCGTACGGGCGCCTTTTGACGCATACGGTTTAAAAATGAATTGCGAAAAAGAATCAAATCAATGCGTCGATTCTAGTTCTATTTCTTTTTTCTGTAATAGGTTTTTTTTTAATGAACTAATGAAGGGATTTTTCCTCTATTTTAAAAAACAAAAATGAGATTAATTTTGGATCCCTTCCCTAAAAAAAAAAGAATTTTCTGAACTTATTGCACTAACCTTTCATTGATGTATTGTTTCATCGAGATTTAAATCACGATATCATTTTCTTGTTCCTGAATGGGCCCTTTCAATTATTTTAGGTTCATGTTCTACTCCGGGAAAAGATCTGTCCGAATTCTATTTGCACATATAGCACAAATGGTCTCAGTACCACTTCCTTTTATTAAGACTTTTTTTTTCAATTCGTTTCATGCCTTTCCAAGTATTCGATGTATTCAGCATACTAAACCATTTCTTATTGGTTGGCAGTTTGAGATCACTCCTATACTAAGTAACTAAGTATAAGAATCGTTCATGATACAAGTGGTAATTGTACACATATTACCAATTTGTTACTAATTTGGTATTTTATGAACGGAGCCTGGATACTTTATTTTAATTTTCTTAGTCCAAGTCAACCATAAATTCTTCTAATTGATAATATTGATCCCCAATAAAAATTAATCTAATTGCACTCATTTCACGCTCCGAATGATTGATGGTTCACTCAATACAATATTCCTTGGGCGAAACGGAGGATATCTCGATCGGGGGAGAAAACGGGGAAATTCCGTATGACCCAATATGTCTGACAAGTCGCACTATACGTCAACCCAAACTGCATCTTCCTCTCCAGGACTCCGAAAAGGGACTTTTGGAACACCAATGGGCATTAAATTAAACAAAAAATTAAGTACTATACTTCACTTTAATATGAAAACGTAACAATGAATTTCTTGTCTCATCCCTTTCTCTGTTTATTCTATTTTATACATAGATTCTTATACATCCATTGAAAGGTTTATACAGTAATACAGAATAAATAAGGAAAAATTTGGATTAACGGATCGATTTTTAAATGATAAACAAAACTATCTATGCATTCGTGTCCCAAAAGTGGGATGAATTCTCCCATTGCGTATTGGTACTTATCGGGTATAGAATAGATCTGCTTCTCTTTGTTCTTACGAACAGAATTGTTCCGTTATTTTCAATGGAACGGAATAAATATTAACCCTTTCTTATACAGAATCTACTCAAAAGCTTAGGTACATAGTATAGTCATAGTCTTTTACAATGCGATAAAATAAAATGACATAGTGTCTATTTTTCTTGGAAAAAGGGGTATTTCCATGGGTTTGCCTTGGTATCGTGTTCATACTGTCGTATTGAATGATCCCGGTCGATTGCTTGCTGTGCATATAATGCATACAGCTCTAGTTTCTGGTTGGGCCGGTTCCATGGCTCTATACGAATTAGCAGTTTTTGATCCTTCTGACCCTGCTCTTGATCCAATGTGGAGACAAGGTATGTTCGTTATACCCTTTATGACTCGTTTAGGAATAACCAATTCCTGGGGTGGTTGGAGTATTTCAGGAGGAACTATAACGAATCCGGGTATTTGGAGTTATGAAGGTGTGGCAGGGGCCCATATTGTGTTTTCTGGCTTGTGCTTCTTGGCAGCTATTTGGCATTGGGTGTATTGGGACCTAGAAATATTCTGTGATGAGCGTACGGGTAAACCCTCTTTAGATTTGCCCAAGATTTTTGGAATTCATTTATTTCTATCAGGGGTAGCTTGCTTTGGCTTTGGTGCATTTCATGTAACAGGTTTGTATGGCCCTGGAATCTGGGTATCTGATCCTTATGGACTAACTGGAAAAGTACAATCTGTAAATCCAGCATGGGGCGCTGAAGGTTTTGATCCTTTTGTTCCCGGAGGAATAGCCTCCCATCATATTGCAGCGGGTACATTGGGCATATTAGCTGGTTTATTCCATCTTAGTGTCCGTCCACCTCAACGTCTATACAAAGGATTACGTATGGGCAATATTGAAACTGTACTTTCCAGTAGTATTGCTGCTGTTTTCTTTGCAGCTTTTGTTGTTGCTGGAACTATGTGGTATGGTTCAGCAACTACCCCAATTGAATTATTTGGCCCCACTCGTTATCAGTGGGATCAGGGATACTTTCAGCAAGAAATATATCGAAGAGTTAGCGCCGGACTAGCTGAAAATCTGAGTTTATCCGAAGCTTGGTCTAAAATTCCCGAAAAATTAGCTTTTTATGATTACATTGGTAATAATCCGGCAAAGGGGGGATTATTCAGAGCAGGCTCAATGGACAACGGGGATGGAATAGCTGTTGGATGGTTAGGGCACCCCGTCTTTAGAGATAAAGAAGGTCGAGAGCTTTTTGTACGCCGTATGCCTACCTTTTTTGAAACATTTCCGGTAGTTTTAGTAGATGGAGACGGAATTGTGAGAGCCGATGTTCCTTTTAGAAGGGCAGAATCAAAGTATAGTGTTGAACAAGTAGGTGTAACTGTGGAGTTCTATGGTGGCGAACTCAATGGAGTCAGTTATAGTGATCCTGCTACTGTGAAAAAATATGCTAGACGTGCCCAACTAGGTGAAATTTTTGAATTAGATCGGGCTACCTTGAAATCTGATGGTGTTTTTCGTAGCAGTCCGAGAGGTTGGTTCACTTTTGGTCATGCTACCTTTGCTTTGTTATTCTTTTTCGGACACATTTGGCATGGTGCTAGAACCTTGTTCAGAGATGTTTTTGCTGGTATTGATCCAGATTTGGATGTTCAAGTGGAATTTGGAGCATTCCAAAAAGTTGGAGACCCAACTACAAGGAGACAAGTAGTCTGATACAATATTGCTCTCTTATCTTTCACCCTTTTTTGATTTGACATAGGGTATCGAAGAAATCCTGACTTGAATCACCATCTTTTCTTTGACTCTTTCCTTTTTCTTTATTTTATATCGTAAACGATCCCAAATGAATAGTTGTGGAAGCTATAATTGTAAACCACGATCGAATCTATGGAAGCATTGGTTTATACATTCCTTTTAGTCTCGACTTTAGGGATAATTTTTTTCGCTATCTTTTTTCGAGAACCTCCCAAAGTTCCAACTAAAAAAATGAAATAATTTTTCATTATCTTAATTGAAGTAATGAGTCTCCCTATAAGGGAGACTCATTACTTCAACTAGTCCCCGTGTTCTTCGAATGGATCTCTTAGTTGTTGAGAGGGTTGCCCAAAAGCAGTATATAAGGCATACCCAGTAAAGCTTACAAGTAAACCAGATATGGAAATGGCGACTAGTGTTGCTGTTTCCATTTTTAGATAATTCCAAGATCACAATGGATCCACGATAAGATCGTTTATTTACAACTACAACGGAATGGTATACAAAGTCAACAGATCTCAACCAATGATTAAATAGGATTTATGGCTACACAAACCGTTGAGGGTAGTTCTAGAGCTAGGCCAAAATCAACTGGTGTAGGGAGTTTATTGAAACCATTGAATTCGGAATATGGTAAAGTAGCTCCGGGCTGGGGGACTACACCACTCATGGGGGTCGCAATGGCTCTATTTGCGGTCTTCCTATCTATTATTTTAGAAATTTATAATTCTTCCGTTTTACTGGATGGAATTTCAATGAGTTAGGTTTATAAGAACTATGAAGTCCTAGTTTTGATCAAAAAATAACTTGACTCTTTACTTAAGACTCGGATTTCTAGACTATTCCGGTAGTTCGACCGCGGAATTTATTTGTTTCGGTATTTCCGGAATATGAGTGTGTGACTTGTTATAATTGATCCTATTGATAATACAGAGAATCGACCTGTCATCTCTATCAAGATGATTCTATCCCGTCGGATATTTATTCTAGTATCTGGAGCACGGAATATATAGAATAGATTAAGAAAAGAAATATTGAAACTATGATTCATACCTACTATTCAGACCTCGCAACCGGGCTCAAAAAAATAGAAAATAAATATTTCCTATATCAAACGAATTTGATTCCTTCAGACTTATTTTGCCCGAAGGACAACTCTTTCTCTAGATTTTGTTGAGTTATTACATTCATTGAATTCATTGAATAAGTGATCATCAAAGGGTTCTTACTCAGAGAACCTTTGAGTTTAAGTTTAGCTTGAGGTTTTGCTTTATTAAATCATCGTGGTTCTAGTATGAATCTGAGGTTTCAATTAATTCATAGGGTCTCAACAAGTGAATTCCTATCAATCCCATAGTAAAAACAAGAGTTAAACCGCATTACAAAAAAAAGAAATCAAATAACAAATAAAAAATAGGGAAGAGAAGATTCAAGAGGCCTATAACCATCACCATCAAAAAAGACAGATGAGCCAACTTGATATTTTTGGCATTATCATACAAAAAATCGATTTGGGATTTTTCTTATTTCGTATCTTCGTGGCAAATCGAATCCAGCGGTTAAAAAGTTTTGAACTTTGTATTACATATCCGTTGAAATCAGTATTTGTGTGTTTTCGCTTGAGCTGTACGAGATGAAATTCTCATATACGGTTCTCAGAGGGGGAGTCCCTTGGGTTACCTATCTCAATAAAGTATATGATTGGTTTGAGGAACGTCTCGAGATTCAGGCGATTGCAGATGATATAACTAGTAAATATGTTCCTCCTCATGTCAACATATTTTATTGTTTAGGGGGGATCACACTTACTTGTTTTTTAGTACAAGTAGCCACAGGGTTTGCTATGACTTTTTATTATCGTCCAACCGTTACAGAGGCTTTTTCCTCTGTTCAATACATAATGACGGAGGCCAACTTTGGTTGGTTAATACGGTCAGTTCATCGATGGTCAGCAAGTATGATGGTTCTAATGATGATCCTGCACGTATTTCGTGTGTACCTTACAGGTGGATTTAAAAAACCCCGCGAATTAACTTGGGTTACTGGTGTGGTTTTGGGTGTATTGACTGCATCTTTTGGCGTAACTGGTTATTCCTTACCTCGGGACCAAATTGGTTATTGGGCAGTAAAAATCGTGACAGGCGTACCTGAAGCTATTCCTGTAATAGGATCACCCTTGGTAGAGTTATTACGTGGAAGTGCTAGTGTGGGCCAATCTACTTTGACTCGTTTTTATAGTTTACATACTTTTGTATTGCCTCTTCTTACTGCCGTATTTATGTTAATGCACTTTCCAATGATACGTAAGCAAGGTATTTCGGGTCCTTTATAGAAAAGTAAGATCATAGATATGTGTAATTGATCATATATCATACCGGCGAGGAACGATAGACAATAAATAGTATTTCATTGCTAGAAATATGGATTATTTAAAAAGTAAGACATGTTATTTGGATACTTCTCTTCAACTACGAAGTATTTATTGTATTTTTTATTTGATACGAATAGTTGAAGTAGATTTTCTGAAGAGAGGATGGATTATGGGAGTGTGTGACTTGAACTATTGATTGGGCTATGCAGATATATTTATCTGCCACGTTGGAATTCACAACCAAATGTGTCTCCGCATCCAATCACCATATAAGTCCCCTATCCATGTAGTAGAGGATAGGCCGGTTTGCTTGAGGAGAATATTTTCTATGATTATACCCGAATCATGTCGTGCATGAACAGGCTCCGTAAAATCCCATAGGATAGACTAGAATAAAATAAGTGATGTGGCATGATCCAATGTTCTTGTTCTGTCTATTCCACTTCCTTTTTTTATAGTGTAGAAATGCGTTCATTTCCTATGCATCGATCACGATCTATGATACTATCGGAGTGAAATAAGGGATCTAAGGAAGAACAGAGGCTCAACTTTATTAGTAACAAGTAAATACTTTGTATGTAAGAAAATCGAGATGTTGTGGGGATAAACACCAATCAAAAGACATGAGACAATCCAAAAAGCACTTGATTATGATCAAATTTCTAAGCCTACTTGGATATTGAGCATTTACCTGTAAGAACTAAGAACAGAATTCTTTGCAATGATATAGTTGCAACCCCGGAAAATA